TAGGTATGGAAGTTATGCACGAACGTAATGCTCACAACTTTCCTCTGGATCTAGCCGCTGTTGAATCTATTTCAATAGGTGGATAATACTCTGATGGATTGTTATCGTGTATTGCTTAATTGAAGCATACCAAGCCTTTCATTCATTTTATTGAAAGGCTTGGTATGCTTCAATTGTATTGTTTGGTGTTATTCTTCATACTTCTTCCCATTCCATCAATAATGGATATGTGCAGTTCCCCTGCATCCAGCAGGAATTGAACCCGCGAGTTCGCCAATTATGAGTTGGGCGCTTTAACCATTCAGCCATGGATGCTGGATAAAGATCATCAACATATTCATTCTATAATATGAGTATAGACTCAGATCTAAAATTGGGTAGTTCGGGATTGGGACCCATTTACATTCTTTCTCTCATACTTGATTCATGTCAAATATTCTCAATAGACATTCAAATAACATTTCATTTCATTGAATTAATTTGATAATAAGCCATACAACTTGTTCGAGAGTTGAGAGTTAGTCATCAATCTTGCTTTGATCCCCTATCAGAGGTCACCGACGACCCACATAAGAACAAACGTTAGCTCATTTTTTATTCTTGGAAGAAATGACTGTAGATAGATAAATTGGTTTTTCCGGGGCGGACGTAGCCAAGTGGACCAAGGCAGTGGATTGTGAATCCACCACGCGCGGGTTCAATTCCCGTCGTTCGCCCATAAAAGAAGATAAAAAAAATCGGACTGGATCCGATTCGTTGTCATTTTCCTTCCTACCTATTTAAGTGAAATAAATTATATCCATGGGACATAATGGTATCGGTTGGTTGACACGAGATTTACAATTATATGAAATCAATATATGCTATAAATATTCTATTTATTGGGATAAAACAAAAGGGAGAGGTAAGGGGGGGGTTTCAAATAAATGAAAAAAAGAAGAAGACCCTGGATAATCAAATTGGAAGAGATACAAAGTTATCAATTTCTATGCAATCCATGGACCAAATCCAATTTGATTAGATTGTTAATTCAAATCCTTTCACGTCGGGAGCGCCTTATAAAGCTTTTTGATCCTAGAATTCTCAGTACGTTGCTTTTACGCGATCTACGGAAAAGCAATCCATATTTTTTGGTCAAAGGTATAGTAGTACTTACATTATCGATCCTCATATATCGCTTCAATCATCAAAGTAGTATGATTGATAGAAAAAATTTCTATTCGATTAAACTCTTTCCTATCCATAACTTTATGGAACTTGGAAATGAAACACCGGAAGAATATTTAAAGCCTTTCACTCAAAATTGGTTGAGATTTCCGCATCTTTTACTATCTTTCCAATTGAAAAGATATTACAATCGGGATTTTGATCCCATTAGTTTAAATTCAGGATATGGCAAGAACACGAACAAGAAGGATGAGATTATCTCGAAGAATCAAGGACCGAGCGAAACTCATTCGGAAAATGATGAGAAAGATATCAATTTGAAGATCGATTCAACTCTTAATTCAACCGAAAATGAGTATTGGAAACCTGAAAAATATCTTTGTGAAGATCCATTCACAAGGAATAAAACGGAGATTGAGCAACGAAGAAAAAGATCAATTCTTTGGGATCTTTCTTTTATTGAAAGAGAACAAACAAAAATAGAATCGGATTTGTCCTCAAAGTGTTTATCAAAAGATTATCCAATCTCTTGGGCGAAAGAATTATTTACAGAAGATCAAAGATATACAGAAGAGAATTCCTTTCCTTTGGAGAGGAAAAGATTCATTGAAAATTTTACAAAATCAATTCGCTATTCTTTTTTTTACATATTGCCAATAGATGAACCGTGTATGGGTGGTCCTAGTGCTACTAAAAAGCCCATTGAAGATTTCAACTTATCCAAAAGGTTATTTAAAATAAAAAAAAATGTTTTTTCCCAAGATTTAAGGGATTCAAAATCCTATTCATTAATGAATAGGATAGTTGATCTATGGAAGATAAAAACATATTTTGAAATTGAAAATCCTTCCTTGAATTGTGCTATGCGGAGTTTTACTCTGCCTTGGAATCTATTTTCTGCATTCTGTGATCAAAGCAAAGGAAAATACATATTGCACAAAAATTGTCTGGAAATGACAGATCAATTCACTCTATCAATAACTAAGCCTAGTCAGGTTCATGATAAAATTTCATTTTTTATTTATTATAACAAGAATGGATCGTTGAGATCGGATCGGATCTTCAATCACAGAGAAAAATGGAAGAATCAATCTTTATGGGTCCTACTCAATATTATTGATAAAGCGGATGATTATTTAGATCAAATAATCGACAAACAATTGAGCCAAATCGATTCCAAAAATTGCTTGGAGATAGGAACTCCCTTTAACAATTATAGAACTGAAGCTTTGGGTTGGTATGAATCAATTAAGTATAACATTGACAACAGGTATTCGAAAAATTTATTAAATAGATTCTATTTTATAAATAGGCTCAGTCGCAATTTAAAGGATCAAATTAGAACAAATTTTATAGAAAATGAAAATTTAAATAATGTAACGAAAGATACAATTGACCGGCATTCATCAAGTTGGAAAAAAATTAAGAGAGAATGGTTCAACCATTCTATTATTCGAATTGATAAACATATCAATCGGAATTTGAATGTGTACAAATGGTCCAATCAGACCGAATACTTTATGAAATATTTGAAACAGGTTTTTTCTAAAAAAAACTATTTTAAAATAGTGTTCGATCCAATTGAATTATGTACTAATACTAATCGAGATTCAATTGGTTGGTCTGTGTTTTTATCCCTTTCTGAAAGTACTGTAAAGATCTTAAACTCGAAGTTCGATATCATTTCGAACTTAAATTCTAAGTTCGATATTTTAATTTCGTTTTTTGATTTTGCATTTCATGGGCTCCAAAGTATGAATTATAGACTATTAAATCAGTTGTTAGATCCAATTGGTACTCTAATCGTTCGTTTAAAAAAATTTAAAACCTTTCTTTTGTATGACCATAATCTTTCACAAAGATCGAAATTATTGATTGATGAAGGAACAATTGCACCATTTGTTACGAATAAGATACCAATTAATCCATTGATTATTGACTTTTTCGATAATGAAAATAATCGCATGGAATCATTCGATAACACTTATTTTTCGACGATATCCAACGATCGAGACAATTGGTTGAATCCTGTGAAACTATCTGATCAGAGCTCATTGATAGCTTCTTTTCACGGAGCAAATACGCTCCAATTTTTTGATTATTTGCATCATACTCGGCCAAATTATAGGAATAGATTACCTTCTGATATGAAAAGATTTTATATAAAAAGGAATAATTTTACATATGGACAATTATTCAATCTTTTGATCATCCACAACAATCTATCTTCCTTGCCCATTGGTGAAATAGGACCCGTTCACTCAGAAAAAGAGACTATTTCATTCATCAAATCACAAGTATCTAACATATTATTACCTAAATATTTAAAACGAAAACGAAGTGGTGACCAAACGTTTGTATTAATCTATGATTTGTACAGATCCTTCAATTTACTAACTCGATTGAATCCATTCGTTCGTGAAAAGAGATATCTTTCTTCGATCGAAGAGATTTCTACAACGCCTTTAACAAAAGAACAAATAGTCAATTTTGAAAAAAATTTTTGCCAACCTTTTTTTAAAAGATCCGATTCAGAAGAAAACAACTTTGATCAATGCTTTAAAAGGGGTTTCAGTTCAAACGTGGGTCTTATTCAAACTCGATCTTATCAAGATGATTTACTATCCGAAATGTTTTCCAATAAGAACGAGGAAATTTTTCCTCGTATTCAAGATTGGTTTGTAACCGAATGTTTAAAAAACAAAATAGTAAACGAAGACATAGATGGAAGGAGTACCCTTTCTAATTCATCTAAAGAGGAACAGAATATTTATAGGATCTCTCAAATAGATAGTATTTTTTCAAAATGGGATTTGTTCAAAACATATATGCCCTGGTTTTTTACCTCTGCATGGTGTAAATATATTGAAAATATGCTTTTAGATACTCTTTCGGAGATATTACTACATGGCAGTAATCCATTTGTATCTATTTTGCAAAATATTAAGCATAATATTTTGCTTAAACGGAATATATTGTGGGAACTTTCTCATCCATTATGGGAACCTATACAATGTAAATTGAGAACGAATCTTATTAATAAGTTTTTTTTTCCAAGTAATAATTTCAAGGATTTTTTCCCTTACTGCAAGGATTTTTTAATAGAGGAAACTAGTGATCGAGAGAAGTCATCAGTTCCATTCATATGGGCACATATGAGATTACTAAATGCTCGGGGGTATAAATATGGGATTCTTATCCCTTTTTTCGTTCTTGGGTATTCTATTCTTCAATATTTTAAAGTTATTTCTTTCACCTTTATCAATATAAAGAGATACTTTGAACTCATCAAGTATTTAAAGCATCCATCATACGTGATAGAGTTGCAAAAAATGATTAATCCTCCCGTGCCTAATAGCTTTCTCTATTATACAATAGACAGAGACAGATCCAGTTCTCTTCCACAGATTATTAATAGTTTTTTTTCTATGAATATGAAGAGGAAGAGGAAGACGAAGAGGAAGACGAAGAATAGAAATATAAAATTGCTTATAACTATAATAAGAGAGTTGAACGGATTGTGCTCTAGTATGGATATCTCCGAAAAAGAGATGAACTTACTAGTTCAGTTTCTAATGACGGAAAAAGCCCTTTTTAAATTTGAATCAATTTTTACTTACAGTCCTAATTTATTCAAGAATGAATTTGGAGATCAAATCATTAGACAGCCAGGGCTTATTCACTTACGATATTTGGCCTACACTTATCAAAAAGGTCTAATTAATTACGGGTTCAATCCATTTTGTTTAGCAGAAAGATGGGTATTCCTTGCTTTTTGTCAGAAGATTACCTCTTCACAAATATTGTGTCAAACCAACCCCACATTTCATGGAAAACCTTTCTCACTCCACTCAGGATCATTACTTTCCAAAGGGATTTTACTGATAGGTCCTATGGGAACTGGCCGATCCTATTTGGTCAAAAGTCTAGCAGCAGACTCATATGTTCCTTTAATAAGAATATCTCTGAAGAAGCTCTGGTATGGTGAGTATTTAGATTACCCTCTTGAACGTATTCCTACTGAGTTTGATCCTTTTGTGAAAGACAAAATGGAAGATTTCCATATTACCTTAGAATTGGCGAAAAGAATGTCTCCTTGCATAATATGGATTCCAAACATTCATGAACTGAATTTAAATGACGCAACTAACTATTTATTTGGTTTTGGCTTCACTGACTTGTTCCTTAGTGTATTAATGAACAATCTCTTTAGATTTAGAGATGGTGAAAAAGATTCTATGAGAAATATTCTTGTTATTGCTTCGACTCATATCCCCCAAAGAGTGGATCCAGCTCTAATAGCTCCAAATCGATTAGATAGATCGATCAATATTCGAATGCTTGTTATCCCACAACGACAAAGGGAATTTCCTATTCTTTTATGTAGCAAAGGATTATACTCGGTAAAATTTCCCGATGAATTTGGATCTATAACCATAGATTATGCTGTACGAGATCTAGCAGCACTGGCCGATGAAGCCTTAATACTTAGTATTACCCGAAATAAATCAGTTATAGACACTAATACAATTCGATCCGCTATTTATAGGCAAATTTTTCATTTACAATCTATGGATAATCAGGTTGGATCCAGTCAAAATGACGAAAGAATTATCTACAAAGTAGGAAAGGCTTTTATACAAAATACGCTTAGAAGAAATTCTCCCATGAATCCTCTATCTACAAAAAAGGAATTATGGAAGAAAAGGTTTTGTTATTTGTCCGAATGGTATTTAGAACCTTCGATTGCCGAAACAACTATGAAGGAATTGACCATACTTCCCCATATTTTGGGTTGCTTGGCCGGATCAGCGGCTCGAGATTCTTGGTCTATATCAGAACGAAATAGAGAGAATTGGATTCCTTTCGATAAATTAGCTGAGCATGATCTTGATATAGCTTCTAGTCTTTTAGAAAGTATTCTGGTGGAGTTTCCATTTTCTAGGTTAGGAATATGTCGGGGTAAGTCCGATAAGGATCAGATAACATTTGCTCCTCAACTCAAAATGAGAGATAATCTAGATCTGATACGATTTATGAAAGAATATGAATTGAAGTTTACTCCCGGCGCAAAACAAAGGGATATGGATGAAGAATTAATAAAGAATGTAGTTTGGACTCCTAGGATCTGGCGTCTTAGTTTTCTTCGCAGTAATAGATTCGATCATATAAAAACACCCAATTCATTGGGATCTTCGTATCAGTTCGGATCGTTAAGAAAACGGCAGATGGACAGATCTCTATTTCCTATACAATATCCGAAGCAATATAAATACTCTAAGAAACCACTGTTCTTTATAGGAAGACGATTTCTTTGGGATTCCTTCCTATTTCAAGAGCAGCGCCCTGTGTTTTCACGCCGAGAATTTTTCGCAAATGAAGAACTGCTGAAAAGGCTTTATATTACTTATGGTGCAAGAAGATTAATAGCACAACCTGATTTTTTCCCTAAAAAAAGTATCCAAAGTTTTTTTCGTAGATATGATTCAAAATCCACGATCAATTCGGTTTTGGTCATGAATTGGTGGAAACCATTGTCTCTTAGACATAGACATATCGAGCATTTCAAACGCATTCAAGCGATTGGTATCCAATTGGAACGTATGCAGCCATATTTTCCTATATATTCATATAACCGTTGGTTGACCGAAAATTCGAGAGAAAGGGTTGACCGCTTCCAATCGTTAATTCATCGCCAAAGATGGCTCGGAACCAATAGGTTATTATCTAATGAATCTTTTCTTTATAATACTCTATTCGAGAGTTATCAATATTTATCAAATCTGTTCCTATCTAACAGAATGTTATTGGATCAAATTACAAAGACATTGTTGGAGAATAAATGGCTTTTTCCCAATGAAATTGAACACTCAATTCATACAACAGGATTAAGATTTGATATCAGCTGGGAGAATATGGAATGAAGTAAAAGAAAATTGACCGGGCAGTAGGGTCGTGGGAATCAATGAGAGGTTCTACATATGCTCCAATTTAAGATCCTATAAAGACTTGATAGATCTTTAATTTGAGGTTCCTCACTCCGAGATCTCGACCATGTAAGAGTAAGCATAGTCTAATAATATCTCATTAAGTTAACTAGACTATGCTTACTCCTTATTTCCTCGATTTCGGTTCTAGCATTATTTTTTTTCCACACTATTTGAAGAGAGGAAAGGATAGAGTCACAGGATCCGACATGGATATAGTTGGTGAGGTTCGGTCGTAACTCCCGTATATTGCAAGATCTTGATAGAGGTGGTATCTGGTCAATCTATGTATCGATCTTCTCAATCTGTGTCCTTAATGAAATATACCTCATAATACGAGGGTGTATTCGGAATGGACTCCTCATTAGGTAGAGAAGATCTGATCCTACCTGTGATCCACTGTCCTATTCCAACAGCGTTAACTTGTAGGTAATCGATCGTCGGAATACCTCGTATCAACAGAGAATCTATCTCAATCTATTGAGATACTCTACGAGATTTGCCATAATATTGCTCATTCAATAAGCATGAGCAATATTATGCCTTGAAGAGGACTCGAACCTCCACGCTCTTAAGCACGAGATTTTGAGTCTCGCGTGTCTACCATTTCACCATCAAGGCATCCCAAAAGGAAATTCTATTCCATTCATATATATATATGAAAAATATCCTGATCTATGAATGAACATATGTTAGAGATAGCGTATTCGAGTATTGATATACGATTGGTCATATAGGTTCATCATAAAATTTTTTTTATCTGGAGGAGATTTCCTATAAAACAAGACGACTGAATGAACATCCTTTATTTTTCAATTCAATACAAACCTAAAGAATTGAATATGGTACAAAATAAAAAATATTTTCAAAAACTTTAACTTTTTTCCGTAAAAGTGATGTCTTGGTCCGAGTGGAGGTAGGGGTAACAGTCCTTTTCTTTCTCTTTTCCACATGTCCATAGAAACATTTATAAAAAATAGAGACTGGAAAAAGTAAAGTTCGGACCCAATTCCTACAGTTATGGATATAAGCACAATCCAAATTCCTGGAGAGTTATACATTTGTGTATCTATGAGATCATTTACTATTTCTTGAAGCTAAATCTTTCCCCTGGATAGACCATATAGCCAGAAAGACCATAAACCAGAATGGAAGAAAAGCAAATGAAACTCTTTCAAACGATCTCAGGGTATAATTGAAAATGAAGTTTTCACTTTGTACATGTCAGATCATGAATTAGTAATTTATTTCAATCTCCGAAAGAGTAGAAAAAGTTTCTAACTTCCAAGTTTAGGAGATTTACATAATCTCATGAATAGGATCGAATATTCCTCCATAATCTATCTCCTTTTTCCTTAAGGAAGCCTTCCCAAGAGGACTTAGATCTATCTATGATTTATGCTTTTTTCTTTTTATTTTTTCTCTTTTGTTCCGATAAACATATTGTCCGATCTGAACGGGAATCAATTTCTAATTTATCAGAATATATAAATCCACTATATAGATAGGTAGATCTCGATCCTGTTTATGAGTTAACGAAAATGTGCAAAAGCTCTATTGGCTTCTGCCATTCTATGAGTCTCTTCCTTTTTGCGTATAGCATTGCCATTCCCTCTAGCAGCATCCATTAATTCGTGACTCAATTTGAAATTCATATTTCGACCCGGACGTTTTCGAGATGCCCCTAATAACCAACGAATGGCAAGTACTTTTCCTTGGGTTGATCTTATCTCAGTGGGAACTCGATAAGTCGATCCACCCACACGTCTTGCTTTTACTGTTACATTGGGAGTTACTCTACGTATTGCTTGGCGTAGAACAGATAGTGGATTTTTATCCGTCTTTTGTTGAATCTTTTTGATGGCTCGATAAAGAATTCGATAAGCCAATGATTTTTTTCCGTTTTTAAGAATACGGTTAACCACCATGTTAACTAATCGATTATGATAAATAGGATCGGATTTTGCAGTTTTTTTTTCTGCAGTACTTCGCCGTGACATGAGTGTGAAAAAGGTTCAAGAATCTATTTCATAAAGGCTGAAAATCATTTATTTTTGCTTTTTTACTCCATATTGTAGGGTGGATCTCTAAAGGTATGAAAGATCTCCCTCCAAACCGTACATACGACTTTCGTCGAATACGGCTTTCCACATTATTATATCTGCATAGATGAGATATATTCTTTATGCATATAATTCTGTTTACTCACTCTCAATTGAGTATCCGTTCCCTTTCTTTCTTTTGCTATGATTGGAAATCCTGTATTTTACATATCTATACGATCAAGTCCTTAGGTTTACAAAATAGTGTATAAAAAAGTGTTTCAAATCATTGCTATTTGACTTGAACCCGTTCTAATAAGGTCAAGGTATTTTTGAATTTTCTGTTGAAACAATCAGGGAAAACTTCGAAAATGATTTCGATATTGAACCTTGGACATATAATAGTTCCAATGAAAAATAAGATCGTGTTTTTTTTTTCACGGTAGCCTGCTCTAGTCCCCTTACAAAACGTTCGTTATTAGGTTAGCTATATACTTAACATGTTCCTAGCAATTCACATGGCATCATCATGAAATGATACAAGTATTAGATAAGTAAGAATATACAACGCACTAGAACGCCCTTGTTGACGATCTTTTACTTCGGCAGCATCTAGGGTTCCTCGAACAATGTGATATCTCACACCGGGTAAATCTTTAACCCTTCCTCCTCTTACTAATACTACAGAATGTTCTTGTAAATTATGGTCAATACCAGGTATATAAGCAGTGATTTCAAATCCAGAGGTTAATCGTACTCTGGCAACTTTACGTAAGGCAGAGTTTGGTTTTTTGGGGGTGATAGTGGAAAAGTTGACAGATAAGTTTTCTTCACTGTCACTCTACAAAACCGTACATGAGATTTGCACCTCATACGGCTTCTCGTTCAATTTTTTTTTTTGTTTCGAAGTAAGATAAATTGGATTATTCTCGTTGTTCGATAATATTAATATTCCCTTCCTTTATACATTATGTCTCAAAGAGTAACTGGAACCAATTAAGTCAAACACATTTTCGTATTCTAACCAAACACTAATGAATCCTATTTGTCCTTTTCGGTCAAAAATATTATGCAAAATATTCGGGATTCCCTCTTCCTTCTCTATTCCCATCCTATAAGTACAGTGCCTGAAGAAATACTCTTTTTGTATGAATCGACATTATTACATGCTAATTCCTTCTTGATATCTCGATATATCATTCCTCCAAATCACAAATTGGATTCGAAATTGACGGGTTAATGTGAGCTTATCCATGTGGTTATACACTGTTCGAATTTGAACAGGAATCAATTTAATGAAAGATCCTGGCTTTCGTGCTTTTGTTGGGGTTGTCCAAGATCATTTCGATGACCTATGTTGAGGGAGATATATATCCATATCTATCTGAGATATGATCTGATCGACTGCGTAAGTCCACACGAATAGCAACCGATACCAGGGAGAGTATACGGAAAAGAAAGTGATTTTTGATCTGATATGATGAACTGATGAACGGCATCAGTCCTATATCTTGTTTCTGTGGACCGGTGGAAAAGTGAGGGCTCAGCGGGAAGAGGATTGTACCACGAGAGAGCGAAGGGGTCAACCTGTTCCGAATAGACAACATGGATTTTGGAAATGTAGTTGTACTCTTACATCGATCCAGATCAAGAAGTATTTCCATCCACGGGGGTAAATATTTGCTCGCTAGACGAGAGGATAGCAGTGCTAGTTACAAATTCTGTTCCGGTAGGATTTCACTTTATTTCTATAAAGTAGTTAACGGTTGCATAGGGTCTTCTCCTTGGTGCAAGAAGAACAATTTGATCCGTATCATCTCTGTATAATCTTGACTCGATCTTGTTCTCCTTGTTCTTCCAAACAATATTGAGTTCTTTCCGTACGCACTAGTGCTAGATCGGATCAAACATGCTGATTCAAGTTCATGTAAAACTTGCTTGATCAAGATAGGTAAAATATTACTGATTTTACGGGACCATATGTTATGATTCGAATCAGTAGGAAATACTACTTTCGACAGGATTCACTCAGAATAGGCTCCAATTTTTTTTTCGTAGTAGTGTGAAAAGAAGGAAGGTCTGGCTTCAAGTTGTTCGAGATAAAATAGTGGGATAGTTGTGTTGAGTCTCTCGACCCTTTGGTAAGTTATTATTCATAAGTCAGTTCTCCTTCCAGATGAGAGTAGGGAAGGGATATAACTCAGCGGTAGAGTGTCACCTTGACATGGTGGAAGTCATCAGTTCGAGCCTGATTATCCCTAAACCTAATGTAAGCCCTTCCATATTTTTTGGTCAAAGGTATAGTAGTACTTACATTATCGATCCTCATATATCGCTTCAATCATCAAAGTAGTATGATTGATAGAAAAAATTTCTATTCGATTAAACTCTTTCCTATCCATAACTTTATGGAACTTGGAAATGAAACACCGGAAGAATATTTAAAGCCTTTCACTCAAAATTGGTTGAGATTTCCGCATCTTTTACTATCTTTCCAATTGAAAAGATATTACAATCGGGATTTTGATCCCATTAGTTTAAATTCAGGATATGGCAAGAACACGAACAAGAAGGATGAGATTATCTCGAAGAATCAAGGACCGAGCGAAACTCATTCGGAAAATGATGAGAAAGATATCATCAATTTGAAGATCGATCGTTATATGAATATATCATATAAAATATATGAAAATATATCATGAAAATTGACCTTTCAATTTAAATTGGTAGATTCCATTATTATTTTAATGTTTTTGTCGAGAGAATGGATGGATTGATTCAATTTGCAGCATATTTAGATAAAGAATATGCAGAGTTATCTATCTACGAGAGAAATGAATAAATGAAATACATAAGATGTCTTTCACATCACAATATATGAATTAACCCCATTGTTAATTATGGCAGTTCCAAAAAAGCGTACTTCTAGATCAAAAAAAAAAATTCGTAAAAATGTTCGGAAGGGAAAAGCATATCGGGCCGCAATAAAAGCTTTTTCTTTAGCTAAATCTATCTCCACCGGTCATTCGAAAAGTTTTTATTGCATAGTCAATGATGATTCCTCTGGATCATCCGAATCAAAATTGACAGCAATTGATTTGGATGACCCGTAGCACAACACGAGCCAATATACGACACCACCCTCCAGGACCCTGGAGAACAGTGATGCAAAATCATTTTATTCGGGTACTCCCAAGGGTGGTCGTACGAAAAGGACACGGTCATTAATTAGTTCCACTACAGTACTTTCCTTCAGCCAATCTGGATAAATGATGAATTTATAAACCATTCTTCTATCCATTCTGCCTTCCCACTAGAAAGGGATTAGAGTTAATCCTTTTTTTTTTAAGGATCCCGAATGAACTTCAGCATTACCATTATGCTACCGAAAATGTAGCATAATCTTATCAACATCCCAATCCATCCATTCCGATCCAAAACTAGGATTAATTTATTATTATTTATAAATAAAGAGAACCTATGGAATCACGCATGGGGATGATATTATTTCATTATGGAATTGCTCGTGCATTTCGTAATAGATGCGCGTTATTGCTTTATGGCGAATAATTACTATAGTTTTAGATATCTTGATTCATTCTTCTTCTGTTTCTGCTCCTCCCAATGATTCATCCCCCTATTGGGTCCCATTTTTTCCCTCCTTTATGGTTGGATAAAAAGAAGTGCTCAATCCTTTAGGAGAACTAAAAGTAATCATCTTTCTTCGTATCTCTACCATTTATAATGCGTAATGCCCAAACCATTGTGACAGAGATACATAAAAAGAGCTGACTAATCTAGTGCAATTTGATCCTATTGATGAAACCCCCTTCTACATCTTAGTAGCTCAAAATAGGATCAATTCATTCATTAACAGCTTATATATGGTAATATTAGCCTGTATGTAATATTATTGGGAGCTATAAATATATTTGGATGTCTCCCCTAAAATTGGAAAGTCTAAATAATAATCATATGGGAGATCATGGATCAGAAACATAGTTTCGTTCTAGATATGTATATAATCAAACCATCCAATCAAAAAAATTATAAAGTGATGGTATAACCATTTATTGTTTGGAATCTAGCTGTTCCGATTCTTCCCATCGTAAGCGAAATAAGCGAAAATTTACATATATTCTTTGTACGATAACGCATGTGACTATTTCCAATTCTCTTTCGGAACAGCGGGATCTGAACCCACGACCTCCATCACCCCAAGATGGCGCGCTACCAAGCTGCGCCATGCTCCGTTATAACTATCAACCAACATAAAATTGATTCAAATGTTAATGCCCGAACTTAGATCTTATTTGGACTTATATTATATTCACAGATCACTCCCTCTGCTAGACACGTTCCATAACATTGACGATCTGGTGTAAATAAGCTAGTATGGTCCCTACGAAGCCGCCATGGTGAAATTGGTAGACACGCTGCTCTTAGGAAGCAGTGCGAGAGCATCTCGGTTCAAATCCGAGTGGCGGTATTTTTCCAGGAAGATCTCATCAATCACTTCTTCCTATGTAACAATATATGTTCAATCTATTTTCATTGTGATGGATCAATCCTATCTTTCCATCATAGATCTCATTCGGGAATAAAACGAATAAATGAGTTTATTATGATATTCATAACTTTAGAACATATATTGGCTCACATCTCTTTTTCTCTCATTTTGGTTGTCACTCTCATTTATTGGGGAACCTTAGTTTATCGAATTGAAGGACTAAGTAGTTCGGGAGGAAAGGGCATGATAGTTACTTTTCTTTGTACAACGGGATTATTAATTAATCGTTGGCTTTATTCAGGACATTTACCGTTGAGTAATTTGTATGAATCATTCATGTTCCTTTCCTGGAGTTCATCCGTGTTCCATATACTTCTAGAAGTACGGAGTCGAGATGATCGGTGGTTAGGTGCAATCACCGCGCCAAGTGCTATGTTAACTCATGGGTTTGCTACTTTAGGTCTTCCGGAGGAAATGCAACGATCCGGAATGTTAGTACCCGCGCTACAATCTCATTGGTCAATGATGCATGTAAGTATGATATTGTTCAGCTATGCAACCCTTTTATGTGGATCCCTAGCATCCATAGCTCTTCTAGTGATTATGTCCGGAGTAAATAGACAGGTTATTTTTGGTGCGATGGACAATTTATTTTCCCGAGCCATTCTTCCCAATGAAAATTTTTATTCACATGAAAAGCAAAAAAGTGATTTGCAATACACTGTTTATTTTTCATCAACGAATTATCGTAAATGTCAATTGATTAAACAATTAGATCATTGGAGTTATCGTGCGATTGGTCTCGGTTTTTCTCTTTCAACCATAGGTACTCTTTCTGGAGCAATATGGGCCAATGAAGCATGGGGATCTTATTGGAGCTGGGATCCAAAAGAGACTTGGGCATTAATTACTTGGACCATATTCGCAATCTATCTGCATACTAGAATGAATAAGGGTTGGCAGGGTGAGGAACCGGCAATTGTGGCTTCTTTAGGATTTTTTATAGTTTGGATCCGTTATTTGGGGGTCAATCTATTAGGAATAGGGTTACACAGCTATGGATGGTTGGAACCATAAATGGACCGAATTCCTGGAAGGAAAAGGAAGGATAGATTCGATCCAGTTCTTTTATGTGATTGATAAGTGACATCAATAACTGGTACAAGTTATTTCAAGTAGTGATTATAGAATGATGGAATCACTACTTGAAATAACTTGAACTATATTAGATTCAAATAAAATAGATTCAAATAAAAGAAAGACGATTTGAACCATTCCTATCATTACCAACCACAGCGAAAAGAAATATAAAATGAGTATGAGGTAGCAATTCCATGTTTGAATTAACCCATTCCCTTTTTTCAATGGAACTCCGGCTACTGAAGCATACATGTACTATAATAATGCGCTTACCCATGTAGGGTAACCGGGTATGTGAAAAAATTGGCGATTTCATTGTATAAGCGATGAAGAACCCTAAATAGAATACTATTTATTATCCAATATTCCTGAACCTAATGTTGGTCTATCAGATCTCTAGAGACCTATACTTAAAGCTCCGATTAGCGGAAAGATAGAATTACTCGCAGTGTATTGTGGCCAAATAGAAACGTCTTTCCCCCCCCCTCCCTCCGTACGGATAGAAGTGGGTGAACAAAAATTTATTCCAGTTCCCGCATAGGAAATAAAGGTATAATATACCGAGGATAATTGGCTACTGTATATTGCTAACATCAGTAAATGCAACAATCGAGGATTTTTAGTAATTGGCCAAGCAACTGAAATGGCCAAAGTGGTAACAAATCCTGTCAAATAGGTCCGATGGAAAATCCGTCAATTCCCATTCTCCAATGAAAATCAATAAGTCCAGTTATACTCTTTATTCTTTCAATTGGATCAATAATTTATCAAATTGGAAATGGTAATGGACGGAATGTATATATAATGAAAAGGAGTTAGAGTAAACAAATACCTAGAGTATACCATCGAATCAGATCATTCCCTCCTTCTATGGGTGGGAAATAATGGGACTAAGGAACCCCAGATATAGGCGAACCAACAATTATAGTTGAGCGAGCCAAGGTAATTCGCTCATTATAGAAGATACTTTGCATCTCCACTGATTGATAAAAACCCATACTTGATCCAAGATCTCAAGTATGGGTTTTTATCAATCAGTGGATAAAAAAAATATTAATATGAAATGAATTTAACCTTTTTTATTGTGCATATTGATCAGTAAGCTAGACCCATACTGCGCGTTGTCTCATGCCATAAATAAACACGTACACTCAAGAAATCTGTTGGACAAGCGGATTCACACCGCTTACAACCTGCGCAGTCTTCTGTTCTTGGAGCAGAAGCAATTTGCTTAGCTTTACATCCTTCCCAAGGTATCATTTCCAATACATCTGTGGGACAAGCTCGTACGCATTGGGTACAACCAATACATGTATCATAAATTTTGACCGAATGTGCCATTGGATCTCCATTAGTTAGTAAAAAGTTTTAATTTGATAAGATCATATATAGCCAAATCTTCTAATATATGCCCAATAAAGATGGCTAATAACGGGATATTATGAATATAAAACGAATCAATAATTGTAATCTCCATTATATTTGGAACCGATCTGTATTTTTTGGATCATTTCGATCCCCCCAGATCACCCCGAATATGGTCCAATCATGACAGGTAATTTTCCTAATGATTTTTATATGGATCAATCATGTTTTTGATCGACCGTAATACTATAGAGATTTTGATAGATTCTGGTCATATAGAATAGATATATCTTCTGAGATATACCTTATTTTTTTATAAGGTATAGATATACCGATATACGATACTTCATCACCATTTCGACAAATGAAATTGATCGATACGAATTGATTATATGATACGATGTCAGTAGCTGATAAAATAGCTGTTTCAGCGTCTACAATAGCTATAACAAAGATCGATAAGATGCCCCTGGCCGGCTATATTTTAAGATAATCCGAATATGCTACTGAATTTGAATCGACCGTATGCAGTATTGGCGACACATAAGTGCTCTAACCATGTTTCGACTCGTAATACCAATAGATAATGAAGAAAGCACCTCGAACTCGAATAAGTGTATGCTCGAGCATAATAGATCAACCCCTTATACCTTTATCTTCTCAGATACAAAAGTTATATTTAGTTTTTTATTTTCCATTATCTAATGATCTTCTATTATAAGATCAGGAATAGAATTATACTTCTCATCATACTTATTAGACGAAAAAGATATCCAGGTGGATTCATTATGTGCGCGATAATTTCCAATATTCTGACTCATGATCGCATTCACTAAAAAAAAAAAGTGACCTTATCCACATACCTAATCGGATTGAAATATTTGTATTTCAATGGATCTGGGAATTACATGAACTGGTCTATAATTCCGTTGGTTGATAATAGACTCTGATCAATAATACATGTGACATTCTTAATCAAATTATAAATATCCTGATCCTTATTTATGATCCATCCGGAAAAAAGGTATGGTCTCGACCCATCAGTCCTCTCTGATCGAATCCAAACTGAATCTGAAGAATTGGTAGAAATTCTTTAATCGGTCAGAATGTTCGTCCATAGTTCCTTCGGACAGACAAGTTAAACTTTGAATTGTTTTAATTCTCGAATCTTCGATCACCGATATTGGTAAACGTCCCGGAGCAATATAATCATAATTTCATTCATGACGATCATACATAGGTCGGGAGTTCATATTCTTTCAATCATAAAAAGAAAATTTGATGAACAATACTCAACACAATTTCCACGAAAGATGCAAATTCCAGAATAAATACTATAAATTACCAATCGTTCGTTTTTCCAATCAACAACGGGTGGATTAATCAGGCATAAACGCATACTCCACAAGCAATACTTTGAAAGAATCCGAAGTGTATTCATCCACGAAATCGAGGATGGGAGATCCGTTTTTTATAGGGAGATTTAATAGTCATAGGTAAACGATTCATGTGATATAATGATTATGCATCATTCGCATACCTGTAGCAGAAATAGATCATATATCATGTCCCTATCTCCAAAAATAGAAGAGAATGGAGTTTTAAATATAAGAATAAAAAGTTTGAGCATCGATATTCGCCATGAAAAAAACCAGGCTATAAAAAAAAACTATACGACCCAACTTTAGCATAATCACTCTGCTATAGCTAGCCCTTTGGGATACATATTTCCCGATCGATCTTTTCGGCGCATTTACCTTTATTGCCTCTGCGAACATAGTAGCGCAATAATCCCATTGCGTTACATAGGGGAGATATTGTTCGGTTCTAAACAATTTGCTTCCTACCCCCCCCTATGTAAATAATCTGATAGAGGTTCACAGCCAATAAAACTTTACCATCTAGCAATAAGTCGAAGAACAACGTGTATCGATGGATAATGAGGACCCATACTTACCATCAGGGGGTCTTTCAGCAAGCATGATCATGTGTAACCCCTCTTCGATTCGTTTTCTAAATGAGAAAAATAAAAAGAAAAAAGAACGACTGGATCCTGGATCTCTAAAAATTGGATTGGAATTGAAAACTTCGAAATTAACGGGTTTTTAGCCCACGGATACCCAATTGACCAATTAAATCATCGTAACGAAGTTTATCCCTCTTGGATAGATAAACCAGAAGTTGCTTACGTTTGCTCAAAATTTTCCACAAACCCCTTTGGGATGAATAGTCTCTTCCGTGCAATTGCAGATGCTGGGTAAGTCTTAGGACCCGATTGGTTAAATAAAATACCTGAGATTCAACAGATCCTCTCTGTTTATCGGGAATCAGAGATGAACTAATGGACAAATTATTGATCATAAAAAAAACACAAATTTTTCCAGGGCTTAATTTTTTTTCGAGTCAGAAAAAAGAATTAGATCCATTCTTTCATTTTCATGGTTCATATAATAATTCTGATTCGTTCCGTCCGACCATTTAAGAAAAAATGGTCGGATTCTTCCTATCTTCTTGGACGAACATCTGGTTTTAACCTATGGCAAAATATGATACGAGATGTAGAATCTTTTCACATTGATGAAACAGAACGAACAGATTGGTTCAATTTTTGCCATATCCTGAAACTCCATTGAATCAATCCATTCTTTTTTTTTTACGAAAACGGAATTGAAGCAAAAAATTTATCAATTGACAGTTAGGGGATACATACGTATTCTCAACATCGCGGATCGACTCCCATCATTTGTATTGAACCAATATCTATTCATGCAAATAATATCCTCTAATCGATAACTAGGCCAAAGAAAACGTTTAATTATTTGTGTTGTATCTACGCTAAGATGTTGGTCTCTTCCCATGAGTTCTTCATCATTTTGTATGTCTTTTCCATTGGAAAATCCTACATGATCGTTCTCCAGATCAAACCGATTCAAGATTCGAAATTCTCTACGACGTTTTGGAAGCAAAATATCTTCTAAATTGAGGGAACTAAAAATATTTTTTTCATCCCCCAGAATTTTCCCGCGTTGCACAGATCCATCATAAAAATCTCCATCTATCCATTCTCCGGCTCTTTTTTTTAACTTCAATGAAATACTTACGATTTTATACATCAGGAATTGGTCATCCACTATGCTTGATAAACGATATGGTTGGAAGACCATTATTTTTTTATCTTCCCTTATTTCATTGTCATTGCGTACCTTTCCCCGAACATTCCTCTGAAGAGCAAGTTCTTTCGATATTTTATTTGCACTGCTATTCTTCTGAATAGCAATGCAAAAGGCCATTAGACTCAGGTCAATATTTCTCTCTTGGATCCGAAGATATGTTCCCGGATCCTTCATTCCGGACATAACCCTGCAAATATTCGCCAGATAGAAGAAACGTTTTTTCCCTAGAACGTCTACTACTTTGCATTGAAAAAGACCTTTATTAGTTTTTTTCTTTCCATCAGTTTGTTGATCTTCTACTTGACCATCTTGATCTTGACCATCTTGATCTTCTACTTGACCATTTTTATCTTGACCATCTTCTACTTGTTTGTTCTTAACATTTGATCTAATACCTATTATTTGTTCTAGAACATTTGTTGTTTCCTTCCGTTCTTCTTCCTCTATCTTTTTCCGCTCTCGTTCTTCCCGTAAAAGTGAATTTCCTGGTATGAATTTCGATTTAGTTTCATAATATATGTTCTTTATTCCCGAAAGTTCCGGGAATAACCAGAAATTGAGATCTAATTGGGATATTCTCTTCTCGATTTTCGGAGAATCCATAATGCCAACATTTTCTCTTCGCGTCTCGTCAATCCCCTGCTGATTCGTAATAAGATCAGTCTTTTTCTTTTGCCTGTCAATACTTGTTGTATGATCGTAATCACAAGAACGTATAGCATCGTAAATATCAACAGTAGAACGAGAACCATTCACGATATTGAAATCGGTACCCTTCCAATCCTCCTCGATAATATCATTAATAAACTTTTCCTTGAGAATTCCTTCACGATCGGTAATATCCCGCTCATCTGGTATAGCAGGTTGTACTGGTGGTCCGGGAATATCTGTCAAATTGAGAATATCCAAATCTTTTGTAGAATTGAGATAACTATATGATAAGAGATCGTATCTGTAACGTTTGTTCATTTTCCGAAGTAGTCCCAAAAAAGGTTCCATCACAGTCGCAAATATAGAATCTTCTTGTTGTTCATAAGGAACGAATCGTTCTTCATAACACGTACATTGCTTATTTACTATATTTCTACATTTATTTGGGTTTATCCTAGACCATATCTGTGGGGATAAATTGTACCGGTCAAAACATCTCAACCATTGTTTCCAGTCATTCTCTTTCAGATCTTGTGGTTTTTCGTGATCCAATATTCTTTGTATATCTAATGCCCTTATCTGCCATATCTTGTGAAATATATATGCTTGGGACATTGAGAACATGTTTCGATCAGGACGAATTTCAAAATCTTGTATTTTTTCGTTGATTGAATAGTAGTTGGTAATTTTACCTCTATTGATTCTTGAAATATCTTTATTGATAATGAATATTCGTCCGTAAATTGTTGTTATATTCCTCGTGGATCGAATCCAAGCGGATTGAATCCAAAATTTGATATTTGACGCAATGAAATTAATAAAACTTGGTAAGAGATCTCGGTCCATTCTTCGGTCCATTCTTTTGATAAAAAATTTAATTGAATAGAACCTTTTTCGGATTAATTGTACACTTTTATTTCGAAATAAACCAGGTATTCGCCGAATCTGAACCAATCGTTTTTTTAATGTTGATCCCAATATGTTAAAACTTCCCTTCGATCCGGTATGAATCTCTGAATCCACCAGAGACATTCCAGTTATAGGAGAGCTATTTATGATCGCGATAGATTCGATCCGCTCTTTCATTGTGGTCGTCCAATCATCTTGATCTTTCACATTAATTGTTTGGGTTTCATATCCAAATTGATCATTAACTTCGGATGAATCATTTGCACTACCCATAGGGGTAGTCTCACTTAGTAATTTATTTTGTATCCGGTCATTAAGTTCACTCTTGTCTATATATCCAACTCGTGGAACGCGTCTTATTCCTGTAGATCCCATCAATCGTCTCTTCACTTTTTTGAAGATGGGTTTTAAAAATTTGGAAAAAATTCCTAGATTTGAGGTTGGATCACCGAAAGGTATGTCAGTTTCTAATCCAAAGGTCGTTAAATAACTCCAACGCAATCTTTTTGCAGATTGGGGTTTGGATCTATGCCAAGGCTTCAAACGAAAAGGAAATAGAAGCTTTATCTGCATACCTTGTGTTTCCCATTTGTCTGGGAATGTTGTTTCAGACAATTCGGTACCATCAGAAGCACATATGACATGCATTTCTCTCCTCATTTCTTCCCAATCTTTGTAAAATTCGGGGACTTGAAATAATAAAATACGACCCATATTTTTGGCTATAATAAGTGATGGTAATATAATATTTTTTCTAATATTTGATTGAGCCATTAATAATAAACCTCTGAAATAGTGCAATTCTGGCCACGTTAAACATAAGGACTCAGCAATTGTCTGCTGGGATAATGGATCTTCGACTCTCTGGATTTTTTCCCTAACTTCTTCCCCGATTTGTTCCTTATCCACTCTACCAGAATCGGACGTGTCATAATAATCTTTAGGATAAGCGGGTATTTCTTTTCTTTTCAAAAAGAAAAGGGAATGTACATTCGGTTGTATCCTCTTCCATATCATAATTTTCCGTCTTTTAGCACGTATGGATCCTTGGATTAAGTTCCGACGATAATCTGCCTCGGCAGAATAACGGTTTTGAACTACTCCTATTCGTCTTTGCCCAATATCAAAGGTCATTGTATCTTTGACCTTTCTTGAAAGAATCCTATTCGATGATAATAGAACTGGGTCTACGTCATCATATTCACCTATCATCAAACCAGATGACCATCGAGGCACATGTTTCCGAATTTCTCTAATTTGGAGAGGTTCATTTAATAGTATTTCCCTGTAAAGGGAAATAAAATCTTTCTTTTCCATTGAATAACGCTTATCCCGAGGTATACCCGCGCGAGATATTAGTAGTATTGTCCACTCATATTGCGCCAAACACTCGAAAAGGAAACACAAATTCTCGTAAACGAAAAGATATTCCTTCTTAAACAGACAAGAAATCGCATCCATTCTTATGATACCTGAGGCCGAAGGTTTTATAAGACGGTCAAATCGGCCGTAAACATAAACTAAAAAGTTTGTGTAGATATCTCCATAACATCTAGCTACTTGCACTGGGACATGTATAATGGATGATCTCCAGGCTATCCACAACCAATATGGTGGTTGGATTTCTGGGGTCTGGATCAGATAAGAGATCTTTTTCATTTTTAATCTATTTAAAGCATATTTGGGTTGAGGAGTTCCGGGATTAGAGGATATAGTGACCGGGACAAGCGAACGAACAGTATATGTAGGTAAGGGCTCCCAGGGTAGTGGAAAGCTTTCGTGTTCCAATTCCTGCCAAAGATAAGAGATATGGTACCCATACCCAAGTGGATCATTCGGGAATCCCTCTTTAGGGTCTCTCATAAATATCTCTATGAAATCCGAAAGATTCGAAATGATCGAATCGTTCAGCATTTGGGGGGACTCAAATTGGTTTATTGTTCCACGGAATGCCCCATTAAGGAATGGATCATACATTTCAGTAAAAGAATCCCCATTAGAATTGGAGAATTTCACTCTCCTTTCTATAACATTTTCAGCGGGAGATCCATGGCTTAGAGCTTTCACTCGATCCGAAAATTCATTCCCTAAAGAATCTCTTTTTCTTTTCACGGTATGATTCCATCTATAATAAGGATCCTCAGATGAGCAAGAAGTATATAAAAAATCTCTATATCCACCGACGAGCTTTTCCCCAAGGACCAATACACTAGGTAAAAACGTAAAAGAGATTCTTTTTTTTCCATCACTTGAGTATGCGCCAAAAAAATATTGAGAGACTTCGGTCCTCACAGGACCTAGGCGAGTAAATGGGCTATTTCCAATATATCGTATCGGTTGATAAACCCTATTATGATCAAAGCACATAATGGGCCATGGTTGCTGCCGGAAGAACTTTTCTTCTTTTATAAGTTCTTGAAGTTTTTGTGGATCTATAGCCACAGAGCGGTTTTTTCTAGCCATAGCCACGGAGCGGTCATCTCTAGCCATAGTCACAGAGCGGCCATTGTTGTCTTCATAATTTTTACCTTTAAGAAAAGGTAATGGGGCTCTACCCAAATAGAACGAACAATAACAAAGAATAAGTAAACTAAAGGTTCGATTGATATAACGTCTTAATAAAGTATTATCGATAAGTGAATTACGATCTATACGGAAAGATACCCATTTTATAAAAATTGTTAATAGAATATGACCGCCCAACCAACCGCAAAGACCACTTATCATAAAGGATATATTAGGGCTGTAACGAAAAAGAAAGAGGTTCACCAGTCTTGTTAATACGGGATTTGCTAAAAGAATGGGATTCAACAATTGAAGAATTAGACCATCCATAAATAGACTTAGAGCTTTTGGATTGTTGATCGAATTCATGAGGTGCGGAGATTCAGAACTTGAAGGTTTGTCCATAATTTGGAAAAAACGAAAGAACATATATGGTACGACTAATAAAGTTATTGCATAAGGTTTCCACAGCGCTGCATAGATGGGCGAATAATACATGGACAAAAATCCTATTAATTGTCCCGTAATAGAACCACTTATGGCTATTATACCATAGCCAGGTTTTCCCAAAAGGAAGGATCTCGTGGAATAGATTTTAGAGGGACCAAAAGGCAATGTAGCAAGAAATCCATAATATAGCCCAAATATGATGATCGGACCTGAAACTTCTACCCATGAGGATAATGGACCCAATAGTAGACCAAGTACTTTTATCATATTAAAACTCCCTTTGATCTTGATCAAAGAATTATTTTGATAAATTTATGATTTTATCATATATATTATTTCTAAGTATAGAAATAGTTTTTATATTATATAAATAAATATTCGATTTAACATAATTGATTTATAAGAAATATTATAATATCTGGATATTGCATATGCTATTAATATATATTATTTGTTATCTTATTTAACAGGAGTACTGGTATATAACTCGTTGTTCTTTCGAACCAGGGTGGTCCGATCCAAGTTATCTAAATTTTCGTTACGTCGTAGAGGTCGGGTAACCAATTCGAGTACATCTCTCGCATTGGCAAATCCATGAATCTGGGCAAAAGTAAATTCAACTGACCATTTAGTACCAATTCCTCTCGCCCCTAACGGGTTAGCATGAGCCATTCCGGTGATGGCTAAGTCGGGTTGTAGCTCGCGCATACGTCGTATCTGATTCGAATTGTCTGGTTTCTCTACAATTCGTGGTATGGGCATACACATTCTTATACATGTATTTTGTAATAGCGCTAATTCAGCAGCTTGATACCGTTTATCCATATATGGAATACCAATTTCATAAACGATCATACCACATCTGATTAAGAATCTGGCTATAGATATTTCTATTAGATTATCTCCCATGAAAAAGACAGATTTTCCGCGTACCAAATCAAGATAATCTTTTAAACTCTCCCATATCCGTTCCTCTCTTTCCTCCAGACTCTGGGCCTCAATACCAAATACAGGACAAATCCTTTCGATCCAAGCACGCGTTCCGTCCGGACCAATAGGAAAAGGAGCTACGATTAATTCGCATTTTTTTCGTCTTATCAAAGTTGTTGCTGTACGACTAAGAAATGGGTTAACCCCACAAACATAAACTCCATCACCCAGTGATGGAAGATCGGCATATCTCTGAGCGGGCAACCAACCTGATACCTTGATGAATTGGCGTCTTAATTCTGTATCAAGTTGAGAAACCAAATTCGAGGGTAAAGACCCAAAAATAACTAAGGGAGGATGATTTGCATATTCCACCAAATTCTTTTCCTTCAGAAGAGGAAAAGGGAATAATTTTGTTTTAGTTTCTTTTGATTCACCAATGGGTAATTCTTGGTCTGGACAACGATGTGCCATTACAGCTAAGACAGTATCTTCCCCCTGAGTAAAAGCATAATCCAGTCCATTTGCTCTTGCCACTAGAATTGGTACTCCAATTTCATATTCCAATTTGGGTGCCATACCTTCCAAATCCATTTTTATTATTTCTGTAGTACAGGTGCCTATCCATATGATGACGCTGGGGTCTCTATCTTTTCTTATCCGAATACAAAGCGTTTTCAATTCCTCATAATCGTTCAAATGGGCCGATATATCTCCTTCTTCTAATTCTGCCATTGCATAGCGGGGTTCTGCAAAAATCATAACTCCAAGTGCATTTTGGAGAAAATAACCACATGTTTTTGTGCCCACTACCAAAAAGAAACTGTCTTCAATCTTTTGATACAACCAGGATACACAGCTAATAGGACAAAAGCTATGATAATTGCCCGTTTCACATTCAAGCGTTATAGTTTCAACAATTTTTGTCGACATAATAGGGAGGGAATAAAAGGCTAAGGATAAATAAGGAAAAGAAATAATGAATAAAAATACTAGTAACACAAAAGAATGATAACAAGAAATAATAAAATTGTCAACAAATTGACAACAAATTGTGGAGAAGTGGAGAAATTGTTGATTCTAAATCCTCGTAAACCCAAGTAAATTTTCCTTATTATTTTTTTTCTGTCCCCCACCACCAATGGGATTTAGATAAAGATCAGAGAGTAAACTGAATAATTCCCGATCTGGAATCTCTTTTGGGACAATACCTTCTGGTTGGGACAATATTTGATCTGCTATGCCTAGATAATAATTACAAACATAGTTAAGGGATGGTTCAAATCCAACCATTTCAAATAAGGTTTTACCCTTTACTCTGGAAACTCGGATATCCTCAATAATAGGTAATACTTCTATTACGGGCATTGGACAGGCTTCTACATATTTATTTATAAGATCTCTTCTAGATGTACGATTTCCCACCAAGCCTGCTAATCGGAGTGGATGTGTACGAGCTTTTTCCCTTATAGAGGCAGTAATACGATTAGCTGCAAATAATGCATCGAATCCATTATCTGTAATAATAACACAATAATCTGCATAGTTCAATGGAGCGGCAAAACCTCCACAGACCACGTCACCTAATACATCGAATAATATAATATCATATTCGTAAAATGCATTTAATTCTTTTAACAACTTTACAGTTTCTCCCACCACATATCCTCCACACCCGGCTCCTGCGGGTGGACCCCCTGCTTCCACACAATCCACCCCTCCATAACCCTTGTGAATTACATCTTCGGGCCAAATATCCTCATAATGATAATCCTTGGATTGTAAAGTATCTATAATTGTAGGTATTAGAAATCCTGTAAGAGTAAAAGTACTATCGTGTTTGGGATCACACCCAATCTGTAACACTTTTTGACCACGTCTCGCTAGAGCGACTGAGATATTACAACTAGTTGTTGATTTACCGATTCCGCCTTTCCCGTAAACTGCTATTTTCACCGCCAATCCTCCTTTATCTAAATCTAAAAGTTATCTCTTTATTTCAAGGTTCTATATAATCGAATTATTCTTTTTTTAAGTAATACCTAATATTGAATGGTAGCAATAATTATAGATCCTATTGTATTTATAGGTCAATACCTCTAGGGTGGGGTGTCCAAGAGTTGATAAAAAACCTTATTGAGTTTCTCGTTTATACACTGATGATCATGGGTCGGTCCAAAGAACAAGAATCTTGCCCGTATATGGGAACCCTCCGTTGTTCCTCAGTAGCTCAGTGGTAGAGCGGTCGGCTGTTAACTGATTGGTCGTAGGTTCGAATCCTACTTGGGGAGATCCGTTTTATTCAAAATAAAGCTCGTTTTTACCATTAGGAGTAAGTCAAACGTTACCTGTCCTTGTTCATAATATATGAATGCACA